GATAGATAAGGACATATATCTGCAAGGCCCGATCAATAGTTCAAGTCACACACTCCCATAATCCATTTTATCTTCGGAAAATTCACTTCAACTATGAGTGTCAAAAAAATAATACATTTTTGTAGAGTTGAAGAGAAATATCCCAATACATGTCTTATTTTTTTTTCAATAATCCATATTTGTAGCAATGAAATACTAGTGTTCCTACCCCAAGTGATAGATGATTGATTACAAGATGGTATATATTCTTTATAAAGGACCAGAAATACCTTGCTTACGTATCATTGGGAAGTGCATTAACATAAATACGGCGGTAAGAAGAGGTAATACAAAAGTGTGTAAACTATAAAAACGAGTCAAAGTGGATTGTCCTACACTAGCACTTCCGCGTAATAACTCTACCAGAGGCGAGCCTATTACAGGAATAGCGTCTGGTACGCCTGTTACAATTTTTACTGCCCAATAACCAATTTGGTCCCGAGGTAAGGAATAACCAGTTACACCAAAAGATGCGGTCAATACACCCAAAACCACACCTGTAACCCAAGTCAATTCACGAGGTTTTTTAAAGCCGCCGGTAAGATACACGCGAAATACGTGCAGGATCATCATTAGGACCATCATACTTGCCGACCATCGATGAACTGATCGGATTAACCAACCAAAATTAGCTTCAGTCATTATATATTGAACAGAAGCAAAGGCCTCCGTAACGGTCGGACGATAATAAAAAGTCATAGCAAACCCGGTAGCTACTTGTACTAAAAAACAAGTAAGCGTAATTCCCCCTAGACAATAAAATATGTTGACGTGAGGAGGAACATATTTACTAGTTATATCATCGGCAATTGCCTGAATCTCAAGACGTTCTTCGAACCAATCATAGATTTTATTGAGATAGGTAAATCAAGGGGACCCCCCCGGAGAACCGTATATGAAAATTTCATCTCGTACGGCTCAAACAGAAACACCCAAATACTAGTTCTAACGGATGTGTGTAATATAAAGTTTGAAGTTATGATTTATGATTCAATTTTTTTTTGAAGATACTAAAGAATAAAAATCCGAAAGCTCTTCTTTGTGGTTATAATGCCAAAAAATCAAGTCGGCTCATTCGTCTATATATTGATCGTTATAGGCCTCTTGAATCTTCTATTTACCTATTTTCTTTGGTGTTATTTATGTGTAATGCGGCTTTACTGCTGTTTTCTTTATTATTGATAGGAATTCTCTTGTTAAGACCCTATAGAATTGATTAAAACCTCAGATTCATACTAAAACCACGATGATTCAATAAAACCCTTTCAAACTAAGTCTAAGTCCCAAAATTCCCTGAGTAAGAACCATTGGATCATCACTTATTCAATGAATAGATATAATGACTAAAAATCCAAACCAAAGAAACCTTTGTTTTGTCCTTTGATCAAAATAAGCATAAACGAAAGTTTGAAAGAATAAAAATATTTCTATTTATAACTTCTAACTCTTTGAAAAAATTTTTTGAAGTCCGGACACGAGGTCTGACTATTAAGTATGAATCATAGTTCTAATAGTAATCTATTTCATATATTCCGTGCTCCAGATACTAGAATGAATATCCGACGAAGTAAAACCATCTCTATCAAGATGACAGACCCATTCTCTGCACTATCCATAGGATCATTTATACCAAGTCACACACTCATATTCCGGAAATACAGAAACAAAGAAATTCCACGGTCAAACTACCAAAATAGAATGGGATAAAAATCAGAAACCTAAACGCTTCACTTTGTATTGAAAAAGCCAGTTAATGGTTCTTGGGAATCTAATTCATTGAAATTCCATCCAGTAAAATGGAAGAATTATAAATCTCCAAAATAATAGATAGGAATATCGCGAATAGAGCCATTGCGAGACCCATCAAAGGAGTAGTTCCCCACCCAGGAGCTACTTTACCATATTCTGAATTCAATGGTTTCAATAAACTCCCCGCATTAGTTCGTTTTGGGCGGCCAGATCTAGAACTACCTTCAACGGTTTGTGTAGCCATAATATTTTATATTCAGTAAGATCTGTTGACTTTGTATACCATTCCGTTGTAAATAAATGATCTTATCATAGATCCATTGAGGTCTTAAAACTTTATAATGTCTTAAAACTATATAATCATGGAAACAGCAACCCTAGTTGCCATCTTTTTATCTGGTTTACTTGTAAGTTTTACTGGGTACGCCTTATATACTGCTTTTGGGCAACCCTCTCAACAACTAAGAGATCCATTCGAGGAACACGGGGACTAGTTGAAGTACGGATCCTCCCAATATTGGGAGGATCCGTACTTCAATTGAGATAATGACAAATCATTTCACCTTTTTAGTTGGAACTTTAGGCGGGTCTCGAAAAAAGATAGCGAAAAAAATTATTCCTAGAGTTGAGACTAAAAGGAATGTATAAACCAATGCTTCCATAGATTCGATCGTGGTTTACAATTATAGCTTCCATACCTGTTTATTTGGGATCGTCTCCCGGATAAATAAAGAACAAGAGTCAAAGAAAAGGCAGTGATTCAAATCAAGATTTATCTGGTACCCCATCTAAAAATCACAAAAAGAAAATAAAAATGAAAAGTAACAAGTAACAAAGCATATTGTATCAGACTACTTGTCTTCTTGTAGTTGGATCTCCAAGTTTTTGGAATGCTCCAAATTCCACTTGAGCATCTAAATCTGGATCAATACCAGCAAAAACATCTCGAAACAAGGTTCTAGCACCATGCCAAATGTGTCCGAAGAAGAAGAGCAAAGCAAACGAAGCATGTCCAAAAGTAAACCAACCCCGTGGACTGCTACGAAAAACACCATCGGATTTCAAAGTAGCACGATCTAATTCAAAAATCTCACCCAATTGAGCACGTCTAGCATATTTTTTCACAGTAGCGGGATCGCTATAACTGACTCCGTTGAGTTCGCCGCCATAGAACTCGACAGTTACACCTACTTGTTCGACACTATATTTAGATTCCGCCCTTCTAAAAGGAACATCGGCTCTAACAATTCCGTCTCCGTCTACCAAAACAACCGGAAATGTTTCAAAAAAAGTAGGCATACGACGTACAAAAAGTTCGCGCCCCTCTTTATCTCTAAAGATAGGATGTCCTAACCACCCAACAGCTATTCCATCCCCGTTGTCCATTGAGCCCGCTCTGAATAACCCCCCCTTTGCCGGATTATTGCCGATGTAATCATAAAAAGCTAGTTTTTCGGGAATTTTAGACCAAGCTTCAGATAAACTTTGATTTTCAGCCAACCCAGCACCAATTCTTCGATATATTTCTTGTTGGAAGTATCCTTGATCCCATTGATAACGAGTGGGACCAAATAATTCAATCGGGGTAGTTGCTGAACCATACCACATAGTTCCAGCAACTACAAAAGCGGCAAAAAAGACAGCAGCAATACTACTGGAAAGGACGGTTTCAATATTTCCCATACGTAATCCTTTGTATAGGCGTTGAGGTGGACGTACACTAAGATGGAATAGACCCGCCAATATGCCCAAGGTCCCTGCTGCAATATGATGAGAGGCTATTCCTCCCGGAACAAAAGGATCAAAACCCTCCACACCCCACGCTGGATTTACGGATTGTACCCTTCCAGTTAGTCCATAAGGATCGGACACCCATATTCCAGGACCATACAATCCTGTTACATGAAATGCACCAAAACCAAAGCAAGCCACCCCTGATAGAAATAAATGAATTCCAAAGATCTTAGGCAAATCCAAAGAGGGTTTTCCTGTACGTTCATCAGTAAATATTTCTAGATCCCAATACACCCAATGCCAGATAGCTGCCAAAAAGCACAAGCCCGAAAACACAATATGTGCCCCGGCCACACCTTCGTAACTCCAAATACCCGGATTCGTTACAGTACCCCCTGTGATACTCCAACCGCCCCATGAATTGGTTATTCCTAAACGAGTCATGAAGGGTATAACGAACATACCCTGTCTCCACATTGGATCAAGAACAGGATCAGAAGGATCAAAAACTGCTAATTCGTATAGAGCCATCGAACCGGCCCAACCAGCAACCAGAGCTGTATGCATTATATGGACAGAAATCAAACGACCGGGATCATTCAATACGACGGTATGAACACGATACCAAGGCAAACCCATGGAAATACCCCTTTATCAATGAAAAATAGACACAATGTAACTTTATTGCATTGGAAAAAACTATGCTGTGGACCCTCTTTTTAGTGGATTATCTTGGGGAAAGAATTAATATTTGTTTGATTTGTTTGATTCTTTTCAATTACTTTTAGTAATAATGAAACTATTTTGTTCGTAGGAACAAAAAGAAGCAGATCTATTCTACACCCGATAAGGACCAATACGCAATGGTAGGGGAGTTGATACCATTTTATATGAGTGAATGCATATATATATTTGTTCATCATTCAAAGGACTTATTTGTAATAATTTTCCTTTATTCATTTTGTCTTCTTTATCTTTTTTTATAAACTTAGTCAATCTATGGATAAAATATGATAAAGGCCAATATTAGTAGGACACTAAATCCATTGTTACGCTTTCACATCAAAGTGAGATATAGTACTTAATTTTTCTTTTATTTAATGCCTATTGGTGTTCCAAGAGTACCTTTTCGAAGTCCTGGAGAGGAAGATGCATTGTGGATTGACATATAGTGCGACTTGTCAGATATATTGGGTCATATGGTATTTCCCCATTCTCTTCCCCGATCGAGATATCCTCCCCTTCGCCCAAGAAAGATTGATTGAATTATCAAAAATTTGGAGCGTGAAGTTCAATTAGATCCATTTTTTCGGGAGGGTATACAGATTAATATTATCAATTAGAATAATTTATGGTTATCTTGGTTAGGCCAATAAAATGAAGTATCCAGGCTCCGTTTAGAAAAAAACCGGTAAAAAATCTATTTATGATTACTAGTTCTATCATATTCTATTTCTTTATATATTTATAATAGAAGTGATCTCAAACTGTTAATCAATCGAGTAATATGATGAATGCATTGAATATCTGTTGTAAGACATGAAATAAATTGTAAAAAGGAAGTCGTAGCAAAAGGACGTGGTATTGGGGCATTTGTCATATATGTGCAAATCCAAATCGGGCGGATCTTTACTCGGAGTAGAGCATAAACCTAAAAAAATTGAAGAAGCCCATTCAGGAACAAGAAAATTACATCGCGATTGAGATTGTATCTCGATGAAACAATACATCAATGAAAAGTTAGTTAGATCAATTTAGTAATTTTTTTTTTTATAGATAAACAAAACAGGCCAAAACCCATCTTTTTTGAAAAATGAAAGAAAAGCCCCTTTTTATAAGTTAAAAGCCTGGTATGAAAAAAAAAAAAAAAAAATAAATAAAAGAAAACGCTAGAATCTACATCTACACATTGATTCTTTTTTTTTTTTTCGTTATTTTTGTTGAACCGTATGCATCAAAAGGTGCATGTACGGTTTCTAAGGGATACAACTTTATCCCAATCAACCGACTTTATCGAGAACGATTACTTTTTTTAGGCCAAGGGGTTGATAGCGAGATCTCGAATCAACTTATTGGTCTTATGGTATATCTCAGTATAGAGGATGATACCAAAGATCTATATTTGTTTATAAATTCTCCTGGCGGATGGGTAATACCCGGAGTAGCTATTTATGATACTATGCAATTTGTGCGACCAGATATACAGACAATATGCATGGGATTAGCCGCTTCAATGGGATCTTTTATTCTGGTCGGAGGAGAAATTACCAAACGTCTAGCATTCCCTCACGCTTGGCGCCAATGAGTTTTTTATTTGATTTGAGAGAAAAAAGAAGACTATGCCTTCGCGCTATATGAAATATTAATATTAAGTAATAATAGCATGGCACTTCGAATTCGATATGATAAATTTTTTTAACCCTTAAATTATGTATCGAAAGAGTAGTATGAGATAAAAGGTATTTCCGATTTTATCTAATCTATCGGGAGGCCTATTTCAGCGTCACAAACTTTTTTGTTTTCACGCCGGGAGGCTCTTAACAATATTTAGGTTATGAAAGAATATGAAAATAAAATTTTTTTATTTGAAAAAAAAAAGAAACTTTGGGATTGCTAAATAACAGACGAAATAAATATATAAAGCAACGGAGCCATCATAGTATTTTTGAACTACTCCAAAAACAAAAAGAAGGGTGGTTATTGGATCATTTACCAACCCGAGTCTGATAGACCCTATATTTAATTTAAATGAAATTTATTTGATATTTAAGTAAGGTAAAAACGAATTCCATTATAGAGCCGTATGCAATGCGTAAAAGATGCCTGTACGGTTGTTCAATTATATATTTTATTATTCTTTATCTCTTCACCTTATCATCATGCGAGATAGAATAAACATTTATTATGTTATATCATCAGGGTAATGATCCATCAACCTGCTAGTTCTTTTTATGAGGCACAGACGGGAGAATTTATCTTGGAAGCGGAAGAACTTTTGAAGCTGCGCGAAACCGTCACAAGGGTTTATGTACAAAGGACAGGCAAACCCTTATGGGTTGTATCCGAAGATATGGAAAGAGATGTTTTTATGTCAGCAACAGAAGCCCAAGCTCATGGAATTGTTGATCTTGTAGCGACTGAATAAAAAAGAAAAAATAACAAAAATTTCAGACGAATTGGTGATTTGAGATTTTATCTTCTTACCGGATTTAATATTCTATTCATTAATCTGATTTAAGATTCTATTCATTAATCTATTAATATAGAAATAAAATAATTCATAATCATCCGGTTAAGATCGATCTAAACCAGCCCATTATGTATATGATTCAATATGCCAACTATTAAACAGCTTATTAGAAACACAAGACAGCCAATCAGAAATGTCACGAAATCCCCCGCTCTTGGGGGATGTCCTCAGCGACGAGGAACATGTACTAGGGTGTATGTGCGACTCGTTCAGATCATGGGCTAGGACAAAAGAAAGAAAACAATTGATCCAGTATCAACGATCAGTACCAGTGAATAGACTAGAATGGAAGAACTCCATTCAATATCTAAAAATCAAAAAGATCTATCCTTCTATTGTGGTATCAAATGTATGGTTTCCGTTGGTGCAAATCCAATCAACTCCGTTTTAAATTTAAGATGAGAAAGAATTCTCCATTGATAGCAAATGATATCCATTAAGCAGGGGAAATACTATTTTAAAAAGCAGAAAAATTATGCCTTACTCTTGCAAGAACGGACTAACAGGGTCAGCTACTCAGCTAATCTTCATAATTAAATACCGTTACTGTATAAGTAGATCTCATTGTGAAAGACCTCGTACTGGATAATTATGGGTAGAGCCAAAGAGTGTGAACTGTACAAGTTAACAATAACATTGATTAAATGAAAGAAGGGCTCCGGTGTATAGAGAGGACCTCACCGTTTAAGAAGTAACCATAGAAACGATGGAACCCACTATATCCATTTCTATTTACAACTTTTATGTGGTTTTGATACCTAATATCAATACAATTTTTTCTAGGCATTTCACCTAGAAAAAAAAAAAAAAAATCGTGGTCGGGAAGGTTATAGTAGCAAAAGCCATTGGAATTAAAATTTTATACATTGGAAGAATCCGTTTTGTTATTAATAGACTAGGATACGGGAAGGGAATAACTGAAAGAAAGGAAATCGATTAGTTATTCATCAAAGTTTCATTTATTCAATGACCAGAATTAAACGAGGGTATATAGCCCGAAGACGTAGAACAAAAATTCGTTTATTTGCATCAACCTTTCGAGGGGCTCATTCAAGACTTACTCGTACTATTACTCAACAGAAAATAAGAGCTTTGGTTTCGGCTCATCGGGATAGAGGTAGACAAAAGAGAGATTTTCGTCGGTTGTGGATCACTCGGATAAATGCAGTAATTCGCGAGAATAAAGTATACTTAAGTTATAGTAAATTTATACACAATCTGTACAAGAGACAGTTACTTCTTAATCGTAAAATACTTGCACAAATAGCTATATTAAATAAGAGTTGTCTTTATATGATTTCCAATGAGATCATAAAATAAAGAGATTGGAAGGAATCCGTTGGAATAGTTTAAATGGAGTTCCCTGGAGAATGAACTCTGGGAAGGTAGAGTAGAAATTAGTATGATAAAATATGATAAAGTCATCAAAATGAAGAAAGACGTTAAATATAAACTATTTATTCCTCTTCTCCCATTTTTTTTCTTACGACAGGACATTTCGATTTTACGATTTTTCGAACAAAAAAAAAAACGTCAATCCGCATTTGAGTTTGGATTGGAATTTTATTTTGATTCAATTCAATTGAAGAGTCAACCTGTTTTTTTTCTGGTTCTAAGACCAGCAGCTCTAGCGGTTGACTCGCTTCTTTCAAATTGTTTCTCATTATTAAGAAAAGGTAACGGAGATAAAATACGAGCTTGTTTTATAGCAATAGTAATTAATCGTTGTTGTTTTAAGGTCAATCTATTCACCCGTCTAGATAATATTTTTCCTTGTTCGCTAATAAATCGACTAATTAAACTCATGTTTCTATAATCAATTCGATCCCCCGATTGGATCGGAGGCAAACGCCTACGAAAAGATCGCTTAGATTTAAGAAAGATTCGCTTGGATTTATCCATGGTTTGTTTATTCCTTATCCTGAAAATCCCAATCCTATTTCTTAATTCTACATCATCTTTGATCCGATCGAAATAGGATTTGGTTTGTTTCTATTTATTTGTTTCTATTTAAATAAATTAAAAAATAAATTAAAATAAATTATATATATATATTGTTATATATAATATGTAATTTTTCATCTTCCTTGGAAGACTGACACACGAGCGATCGGTTCGATCTATTTCTTTATCTCCCCATGAATCGTATGTTTGTAACAACAGGGACAGAATTTTCTCAATTCCAATCGACTAGGCGTATTGTGTCGATTCTTTTGAGTAATATATCTGGAAATGCCCATTGATTCCTTATTAACACGATTTCGAACACAACTGGTACATTCCAAAATAACCGTTACTCGGACATCTTTACCCTTAGCCATGAACCTCCTTTGGTTTTTGATTCACTCAATTCTTTAATTTTCCGACCCGAAGCAAGGAAGAAGAAAGGACACAAAAATAGAAGCAGGTAACTCGAAATCAAATTATGAAAGAAATGTTTTGTTGCAATCAATATAGTAATAAATAATAAGTAATATAATGATTTCTAACTATATTTATAATTTTTAATTGCCGTACAGTATTTCATTTTCAGTTAAGTATCTTGTATGATATTGTTGCCCCAACCACCGCATTTCCGTTCTATTATTAATTTAATTTGAGCCTGAGCCCGAGTTCATAGTTTCACTGAGGGTGAAACCGCTTTTTCTTTGTTTTTTTTTTTTTTTAGAAAGAATAAGTAAAAAAAGAAAAAAAGAAAAAACAAAGAAAAAAAGAAGGGAGGGGTAGGGATTAGTTACAGATATTTGATTGTATCTCTAATCTTCTTCCCCCTTCCCATATCAATAGCTAGAATGAAAAAAAGGGGAATATCAACGCATCCGGAAAAAAACGATTGATCTCTATCAATAAACCTGCTAAAGACCCGAACCATAGAGTACTTACTACCGGTGCCACGGAGAGATATGTTTTTAGATCTCGCATTTTAAAAACTCCTCTTTCTGTATTCGTTATTGTAATTTTATTGTAATTTGTAATACCTAATGGTAATACATATATGACCGGATGTGTATATGTAGTTAATGACTTACCACTTGTACGCGGAGTTCCTAATTCAAATTGAAATGTACAAAATAGATATTTATTAAAAGAAAAAAATACGTCCATTTCCGCCTTAAATTCCTAAAAAATATTAATTTTTTGTGGTAGATTTCATATTAATTTCATACTTTATATAAGTCTTTTACCATATTATATGTTTGTTATATGATATATGAGACCAAAAGGAAG